AGAGCTGTGGCAAGCAATATAGATCCCCCCTTACCCTTTTAATATTATTACAATCTTCCGGGAAGGAATTGTTTATTCCAATCCTATATCGTTTGTTGATAGATAGGGCTGATAGCCCCCTGACGAGAGAGGTCTTTAAGGATATTGTGGAGAGAGCGGGGTCTCCCGCTTTTTCTTCTCGCTAACGATCGGCATTCTTTTCTTCCCCATTCCGGCATGATCAAAGAAGCTATGGCTGACCTGGTCCCCTTTGAAGACAAGACCTTCCTTTTTCTTTTTGTGCTTTTCAGCTTTAAAATTGTAAATCAACCCCCTCTGCTCCTCTTTCTTTCCAGGCGCACTGCTTTATTGCGCGCATTTGGTGCTGAATAACATTCCTATAAGTGGTCAAACTCTCTCCCCATCTCAAGGAGGTCCTCTACTTTGGTTGGCTAGTCTTCTCTTCCTCTCCCTCTCCCTCTCCTATGGTCGAGTGAGTCCCTACCTATGGTCGAGCAAGTTTCACTCCCTCTCTCCGAATTGACATTTTGGTCACCCTCGTTGTACTTATTCTTTCGAAGGATCACCCGTCGACTTCCTTGAACCTTTCATCTCTCCACATCACTGATGAAAGTGTGGGTGCCCACAGTGGTGACTCTACTAGGGATAGAAAAGACTCCAATGCGTCCATGGCTATTTCCAAACAAAGACCCAATTCAATGAGCTTGACCTGCACACACTTGCACTTTTTTCGCCCCGGCGGATTCTAGTTTCGGGCGCCTGGCCCACTCGGCCTGTGCTGTGACCGCGACCAGTTTCCTCCACCCCACGGACCAGTACCCATGGCCCACTCCAGACCATGAGATACGTCAAGGGGAGCAACCGCGCTGATGACCAAGGCAGGCCACCTTAAATAGCCCATCTTGAGAGGCACAATGGGAGCTTCCTCCCCCAAGCCTTACCGGAGTTATAAGGAGACACTTAGCCACACTAGAGAGCTTAGAAATTTCCCATAGGTCCACCCGTGTGACTGCGTGTGCTTGTTAGATTGCTTGGGGTTCTATGTTGGGCCCACTCTTTTTCACCTTAGGAAAATTGACTTATAGGCTGTGTTTCTGGGCCCTATGATGGACCTTTAGAATAAATAGGGAAGGGCTTTGAATTAAGCCCGATGTGTGAGACTTAGGATCCAATACGACTTGAGCCCATAAGGATTATGACTAGACCCAAGTTATAGCAATTGTGTGCAATTCTAAGCCATTCTGAGAGTCATTGGACCCCACGGAGCGGTTTATGGATTCAACCCATCCCATCTTTTCTGGGCCTTGAATTAAGCCCAATCTGTGGTTTTGTCATACAATAAGATCCAATTTGTTTGGACTCGTTAGGTTTGGCCTATTACCTTGAGTGAGGCCTAACGTGTACACCTCTTGTCATGAGGATGTGATCTTATCCACCGATGGGTCTTATTCTAAGCCCAATCCTCTCGTCTTAGGGTAGGATATCCATAAACCTTAAATCGCGGGAACTTCTCCTTTTTGGTTGACAACCTATGTTGGGCTGACTAAGCCCACTATCCTAATAGGGTCCCATCTTGTGTCGGGTTAAGGCTCCACCTCATGTTGGGTTAAGGGCTTAGTTGAACCCAATTTCTTCACTTGTAGTCTAGGGCTTTGCTTGGCATTGGGCTTTAGTTAAGCTACATCCATTTTAGAATAGGATCTTTTATGTAGCCCAACTCATAGAGAGTTCTGTCACTTGGTCTGAACCTATTTCTTCTATTCCTATGATTGTTCAGTGATGGGTTTTCTCCTTTTAGGATTAGGTTTCTATCCCATATCGTGTTGTGCTAAGCTCATTTCTCTTATTAGGTCTTACCTTTTGTACTCTGTGGACGTTCAGATTGCATACCATGCAAGTCATTCATTATCCACACATGTCATACATCTTTCATATAGGATGATCTTAGAAAGCACCTAAGTGTTGGACATTTGCATGATACAGGTAAACTATAGCCTAGAAAGAAGCAGGCAAATCGCTCTAGGTTAAAATAGAACCTACCTCGGAAAACTACTTTCGAAAACTATTACTGCAGATCGACATCGGGGGTGGCCCAAACCTAGGCTGTGACGCTTCCTGTTGAGTACACAATTAAGACTTGAAGTTCGTTTACACAGTACGAGAAAGACAATTATAAAGAATGGGACTAAGTCTTGAGCAACTTTTTTAGATTATATTCTTTAATATAGCATCAACATGACAATAACATTACAAAGCGATATAGGCATTTATCCCATCCATCAACCGAGAAAGACACCTACGTTACACTAACAGGAGCGCGCTTCTTTATTCAAAACAAAAATACATTATGAAATGAACCCACATATAAAAGTGGGCTGGTCTGCTCATTATTTGTGTTCGTACATTTATTCATTATTGCAATACAAATAACACCTCCACTATACTAGTGATGGAGGGGATTCGCGCCGGATGGAACAAGGCGTTTTGAACCATATACTACTGTTGCTGGAATGAAACGCAGCCTCGGAACACAATTATGCTGCTTGCTGGGCCCTGATGGTGGAACTGGCATTTTTGGGGGGAAGAAAGCGGCCCCCTTTTGCGGCAGAGTGGGCAGCATCGCTTTCCCTCGTGTAGCTATGATGCCATTCAGAAACAACACAAGAAGAAGAAAAATAAAAAGAAGTATTTCGCGGATTCTTGCCATCACTGGAAAACAAATTGAGCTGTAGGCATCAAGGTAAGGGACCGAGATTATATACTGCTGCAGAAGCGGAATCGAAGGGGTTGGTTGAAAGGTAAGGATAGCGTGATTGGCCGATTGGTTGGAAGGTAAGGATAGCATGATTGACTGGTTGCGGGTCCTTTGGATCATGGGCCACAGCTACTTGGGTAGAGACCGCTGAACATCATTTGGACAGGCCGAGGCTATATGTGCTTAGGCCTTTTGATGGCTGTCATTTTCTGGGCTATTTGGAAGGGTTAACTAATTATGTATATAAGCAGTCAAACAAGATCGGATGGAATCTGGCCGCAGGCAATGGTTGCTTCCTCGATCTATTCTATATTCTATGGTGAGTAAAGCGCGTCTTGCGAGTCAAGAGAGGGATCGGATCAAGGGCCCACAAAACCTTCGCGCGCACCGACGCGCCTAGGGAGGCAACCTGTTCGACGTCAGGACCGATCTCTCAACTTGATTAGCGATCCGCGCTTGGAAGCAAAGTGGCTATAGCTTGCTGTACTTCGCGCGCAAGAAGAGCGATCGGAAAAACTGGAGGGCCCAGTGAGCCCACTGCAATGGCACCGAAATGGGGTCTGTGGGACGAGAACCCTACACCAGTTGAGATCCTTTCGTGCGCACGGCGTACCGAAAGCCATTAGCAACTTTGTGACGGGGGGCATGGATTAACTAACAAGATTAAATAGCTATCATAAAAAAGCATGAATTGAACGTCTCTAGCTTTAAAACCCCGTGTTTTTAGCCTAAAATTAGCTATAATAGCGCGATAGAAGCCCTAAACTAGCTAAGCTAAGTACGTACGCAATAGCGCGGGAAGAGCCCCTACCCTATAGTTTGAAACTAGCTCTGAATCAAACTTCAGATTTGGCTTCACACGATGTGAATGGGATTCAGATCAGATGGAGATTCTGAGGCTAATGCCTATGGGAAGGGGCTAATGCCTATGGGAAGGAATGAAGATAGAGATGCTAAATGCTAAGGCGATTTTTATGGGGGGACCGAACCATCCTTTCTATCTTCCAATTCCGTATCTAATGACATTTAGACATCTCCTTCAGTTGGGAAGTAAGGTACCTCGGCCGTCCAACCTAACTATTTCTTCCTTCTCAAGATAGGCTAAGGCGCGACTTATAGCACAGGGTAAGGGATCGTGTCCATCCATGAGGCTGATGAGTTATGTAGGTTACCATACTGTTCTCACTCTGTATTGGTATCCTCAACATCCCGGTTTTCAGTGGGACATGGTAAGAGCATGTGCAAAGTCCCAGATCTGTTTCGGATGCCTGCCTTGAAGCACGGGGCTGAACTTGAAGAAGTGTGAATTCGCCAGTCCTTAGTATATCAATATGTTGGTTGAGGAGGACAACAAAGATCCGGAGGGGAGACCATGATCCCCATCTGAGCGGAGGTGCCATATGTGCTTGAGCAAAGCTGCATGATTCAAAGATTCCATTTTGGAGATTCCTAGGCAATCTAGAAAGACAGACCGTAGCCCAAGCAACCTTGGCCCTTCTATGGTCAAGATCACTTCTAGAGAAAGGCATGGAGAATATGCTAAACCCGCTGGATTACTCCTTGAGGAAGGAATAAAAGAGAAGACCAGGATGGCGAAAAGGATAGAGTTAACTAACTGTAACCTGCCCGCGAAAGAAAGAGCCTTACTAGCCCAACAACTGATGCCTTTCCGACCGGACTATAGATAGGCCTTACGCCCAGACTGAACTACACGATTGAAAGCCGTTACGTTAGCCCGCAACCAGAACTTCTTGCTTACTTCCCTCCGTAGCCAAGACTTTTCTTACCTTTTCCACTCACTCTATATGGCTTGTTTTTTGGGAGGTAAGCTTGGGCAGCAAGCTATCTGTTCCCTGAAGCAAAAGTAGTTGAAGCCAAAGGCGACAACGAGGCCCCCAAGCCCAAGGCAAGGGGGGAGAGAGAAGAGTGGGTATGCGGGCTTCTTTCGCTTGAGTTGTTTCAGTGTGCCGTCGGATTTTGAAGGTGTTCAGTAATCGGATGCTATCGAAGAAAATGAATTAAATAGGCATAATTTCTCTCAAAGCAGCTCCCTCACAGCCTTCATAAAGTCTTATTTTATTGCACTAGCATTCCGATGCAACAACGAAGGAAAAGGATTTCTATTACTCACGAGATGGCATGAGCTTGTTCGGAAGCTAATGTCGGTGAATCCGGGATAATCGTCTTAAGACTGGGAATTGACAATAACAATAATAGGTCCTTTAGTAAAAGCTCAATCCCAACTCTCTTATCTGGTGCAGAACCAGCCCTAGAGCTATTGCCAGATTTCATCTCAAATCGAGCTGCAGTTCTTCTTTCCGGGTGGATTTCGCTCTATCAATTCCGTCACTCTTATCTACGATAGCAGCAAACTCCACTTCTGAAACAAGAGAAAAGATCATATCGGCAACAGCAAGTAAAGTCTGAAATGCCTCAGAAGCAAGTCTCGGCTTAGCTGCATTATCTTCCTACCGATGTCATACTAGACTCTATTATGACCTGAGGGTGACTGGACTACCTTAAGCCCCGAAGTAAATTCTCCTTTCTTCCCTCTCGACAGGGAACTTAGCTAGAGGAATTCATTTTCTCGTACTTGAACTGCTGTAGACAAGAAGTAAAAGCCCTAGGGAAAAGCGTAGCGCTTATCGTTTAACAGGTACGTAGCCTCTTTCGAGAGGCGAAGAATAGCTATCTTTCAGAAAGAAGAAGAGCAGCAAACCTTTTTTAGTACTACCAGACTCGAGGCGAAGAGGGATTTACCAGAAAGAATCAATAGGAGGGTTAAAGCACTTGCTTCGTCCTTAGCCCGGAACTCGTTCCTAGCGTAGACTTAACTTCTTCTTTCTTAGCGCCTCGTTTTTACGGGTGAGCAAACCACCTATCTTGATTTCCCTACGGAACTGAATTCCAGGGCCTTGACTTTCACTCCTTTCCTACTTGAGATAGATCTTATCCTTACTTGACTGCCAATCCGCTTGAACACTGAACTGACTTACTCAACAACTTCCCCGCTCTCCCCTTTCTCCGTTCTGTAGAAATGGAATCTCAGGTTGAACTGAACTTATTTAATGGATTGTGGGTCAGTCAAGTAACGAGGAACGCCAGTAGGAGTTTCCGTCCCTGCTGTCCGTAGTGAACGTGAACCTTGAAAGCAGTCTAGGAGCAAATTCGGTAGGAGCTGCTTGCCCAGTCAGAAAGCTAGGATCACAGTCTCTGTCCACTCTAAGGAAGCCCCGTCTCAGGCGAAGGTTGCTCCGTATTCTCTTCTTTCATAGAGCCTCTCTCCGTGGAGGAATGAATGAAGGTAACTAAGCGCAAGGAATGAATGAGCTCATCTCGTTAAGAATGAGGAGCGAATGATCAAATCAAGTTCCAATCTCAGTCTAAGTTACCCAAGATCCAGTAAATATAGGAGGAATTTCTAAGATAGGTACGTTGTCAGCGAGGGTAATATGGAATATTACTTTAAATAGGCGATCAATTCCATGTGAAATGAAAGGGGCAAGCCCCGGCTCAGTCGTCGAAGGGATAATGTAATTATGTTCTTTTATCCCCGGCGCAATTCGTGGGCAAAGGCAAAGGCGTAGAGCTCAACAAAGACAGTCTCGGCTCAAAATAAAGTTCGAGCCAAAAAAGAATATTGAATATGAGTAGGAAGAAGTGGTGAAAGGCATCATCCGCAGGCAAGGCAGAGGCGAGCACGAGGAGATGTAGATCGGAATAAGTAATCCACCATCGTAATCGTACCGTACAGTTTCGGAAAGGAATAGGCTTTATACTAGCTATATTGATAGAAGAGGTAGTGAATCTTACCGGCGAGAAAGCAATATACACGACCAACTCTCATCTGGAGCAACCTTCTCTCCCGCTTGATAGCAGTCTGTCGGTCTCAGTCCGGTAGACCGTATTGTTGTTCTTCGGTGCAAGTTCCTCGTCTCTAGTCTGGTTTTCATTATCAATCCAATAAGGTTCCTCCTAATAATGACTCTAGTTAGACTTCTTCTATGATGTTTATGAAGATAAGCATTCGGTATCCTTCCTTTATCTAGGCGGGTAGGTTAGTCAAGGTAAGCGCATTCACAGATTCTGCATGAAAGGGGTAGTCCTGGTTCCGCTGAGTAAGGCAAAAACTCGTAGGTGGGACTCTTTCTTTCATTTGAGTAGTAGTTCCTTAGGAGAGCTTCGAAGATCAATCAAAGACAGCTTTAATAGATTAATAGATTCATTCTTGCTTCTTCACCTTTCTGCCTTCCATTAGGATGTCTCCACGAACATCTGCGTTCGCCAATACTTTGACATCCTCTGGACCGAAAAGCACATAGTGCCCAGCTGCTGTAATCTGAGGAACCGATACCAAGTTTTTCTTCATTCCCGGAACGTGGTAAACGTTCTCCAAGACTTTGGATCCTCCTTTCATGGGCGAAATGGGCAGGTCACCCACATGCTCCACTGGATGTACAGTGTTGTCCGCCGTGACAACTGCATCGTTACCTTTGTACTTTTGTAGCCTTAGGAACTTACTCATATCACCAGTGATGTGAGCAACCGGAATCCACTATCCAATCGGTCTCGTAGTTGATTCCATCATTCAATACACACGGAGAAGAGAAGAGGGAAACACCTATACTCTAATAAAAGGAGGAAACACTCTTTCTAAAAAATCCACTACCCGGCTGCTCTATGTATCAGCACGTCAGACATCGGTAGTCTCAAATCCGTCCCTTCCCCCACTCTTTATTGGCGCGTTTCGTAGGAATAGAGTAATCAAAGTAATTGCGTCTATCACTGAGGGCAGCCAAGAGTCACTCAGGGCTTTAGTACTACACTACTCAGCTCGTTATAGTCCATTAGAGTGTTTGAAATCCCTGAATCCGTACTCTGTATGGAGCAGTAGGCTGGAGTTATAGTCCGTATCCGTACTACTTGCCTGGAGTAGGAATAGGAAAGAGTGTTCTATCTTTTAGCCAGTCACTGGTAGTGCGTTTGTTCCTTATGGTTCGCAATACAGTAGTGACTTAGGTTTGTTTCTCTCCGTTCGCTATAGTCCATTAGTGGGTCTAAAGTCTAATCCTTCTTGTCCGGTAAGCAAGCCTTCGTCTCGCCACAACACAAGCTGTGATATAATATAATCTGTCTATACCTCACTCGGTTCAGTCAGATTATTCAGTAAGATATGGTTTGATGTTTGAGGCCTCGCTTCACTAACTGAAGTCGGTTCCTCGTGAACTCCGTTAGCTAGGCGCAGGTCCTTCCCCCTCCTAGTAGTCAGTCCGTTCTCTCGGGGTTACTTACTCTCGTTTAGTTCGAACGTAGCCCGCAGGAGTCAAGGGGTTGTAGGGGCGACTTCCAGAGAGAATTACGGCGAGGAGAACTTATGGACAAAAAATGAGCATTCCGGTAACTACTTTAATAAGTAAATAAAGGAATTATTATCGCTTAGTTGTTCTCAAAAATAAGTAAATAAAACAATTATTATCGCTTAGTGCTTGTGCTAAGGAAGAGAATGAGCGGGTGCTCTACTCTAATATGCCCTCTGTTTGAAAGCAACTGGCATAGTTAATGGACGAGTTCGTCACTGTCTTACCTGCTTGAATGCTTTAGTGTCTTACTTTAATAAATTCCAAGTTGAATAGGAATAGAAGAGGACAGGGCAAAAGGGGCTACTGGGGAAGGCGACGGAAGGAACTGATTGACCTAAGTAAGTAGGCATGTGTGGCACTTTCGGAAGGGGGAATCAGACTAGGCTGTCACTGTTCTAGAAGAGGAAGCGTAGCTGGCACGAATTGAATCGATAGCAGGGTAAGGAAAACCCTTAGGAAACCACCCGTTACTGCATTCATTAAGAGTGAAAGCTGAAAGTCTCTTTCTAGTATTAAGATGGAAAGCCTGCCCTAGGTAAGGAAAGGGAGGAAAGTTAGTAACTAGGGCTTACGCTGAAACTCAAATCTACGCTGGATCAATTATTCGTTTTATGAACGCTTCAGTTTAGTGTCACCATACTAAAAGCATCGAAAAGGCGGTTTTTCAGCATTCAAATAAGCCAATTAATCGACCTTGAATGTGACGTGGATACGGTTGAGATTCATTCATAGGCTTTAGGTGATTAAGCTGGTCAAGTTGAAGGGGAATAACTTCCCAGTCCGTCCTTGGGGACGGAAGCCTCCGCATCACACGTCCCGGCGATAGGCAGAGACCAAGATTTTACCATCAGCTAGAAGGTTCTAGTACCTTTGTTAGCCGGGCCCATGGTTTATATTAATATTATCTCCACAAGTCTTATAGGCTATCCTAGTACAAGCGTCCTGGCGTCGGGCCTAAGTGAGCCATATTGTTTCATACAGCACGTGCCGTTCCTACCGGCTCTGTGACGTTAACCTAAAGCTCTAGTTCTCACTTCGCGCAGCTCCGTTCACTCCCTCTGGGGATTCTTCTTTCATACGTAGTCTTTCAAACTTGATTCAATGGTGTCAAGCTCCTTCTGCGCCGCTAGCGCTACTACTTTGAAAGCCCGCCCCTGCTTAGTGTCCGTGAATGAGGGAGGAAGGAATTTCTGCTTTCTTACTCTCTGTTCAAGGAGACAACACACCGGATTTGCGGCATCTGAACCAGGAACCTGTGATTCAGAAGCTAGCCTTTCACCCTATCCAATGACCCCGGATAAGAACCAAACATCTCATTCTCAAGTGCCTCTGCTGGCCCAGCTCCACCTCCTTTTCTTTCTCTTCCAGCCGCTCCGCTGCCAGGCAGCATTCAAAGTCCAATAAACCAATTACTTTACCTGTATTCGTATCCTTGCCAGCTAACGGGAACTACCAAACCCAGCTCTCCTGATCTCTCTCCCAATGGAAGGAGGTGACCCAATAGAACATCTTTCGAAGGTAAGCTACAAAGCATCCGGGTGGGGAACTGGAGGGTAAGAAGCAGCTGACTAGAGCCATTAGGCATCATCTCAATCTCCGGATCCAAAGCAAAGGTTGCTTGCATACTCCACCTCCTTCTCAATCTTTTGATTCCGATGCTTCCAGCAAGAGGTCAGGGAGAGTAAGCAAGCTAAGCTACCTTGCTTTCATTAGCATAATCATAACAACTAGAGTGAAGTGCTTAGTAGAGAAGCTTCCTTGCCTTGCTTAGAGCTTTCATTGTTAGCTTTTCTTATATCTTGCCTACCGGAGCAGAACCACTAGCATTATTAAAGAGCGAGAAGTGCCTTGCATGCTATGCTTCCTTTCTTGCCTGCCTCTCTTGCTTGGAATGAGCTAGCCTGACTTCTTACCTGACTTACCTGACAACTCGCTTGAAAGAGCATACTTAAGAATTACAACTCCATTGCTTAGGCATTATTGTGTTTATTATATTGCTTACTTAAGAATCCGTACTAGCATGAATTAGCTTCCTTTAGCCATCTCTTCTGATCTACGACCACCCCAGATTCTAAGAATAAGCTCTCTCTGTCTCACTAAGGTAAGGGATAGGATTTAACTTGTTTGATTGAAGGCTATCCCACGAGGAGGATCCTATTGATTTACGAAGCACAGGGAAGCTCCTTGATGGCTCTACCACCTAGAAGCTAGACTGAAGCCTTCTCACACTAACTACGGGAGAGAGAACTTCATAAGACATAAGGATCTATAGAAAGACCCCTCTCTACGAGCTACTTCTCGTTGACAGAAGCGCGAACTCGTTACTCGGTTTTTTAATCTTCCTCGGACGATTGAGAGAGCACTGCCATCTCTTTGAATCACACTCACAGCGGGACTTCATTAGACATTAGGAAAGATAATATTCCCCTGATCGTACCCTCCGAGCTACTTCTCGTTGACAACCACAGAGGCACTTCCTCTTAGTCATTCACTAGAGTTCTTTCTTTTTAAAGAAAGGGGTGGTAGAGCAAGATTCGCGCATCCAGTTGTCCGGTCAAAAAGAAGAAGGTTAACAAGCGCAAAAACAATACTCAACAAAATGCTCAATCCACATCCAGAAAACAAAAAACGAGAGTCTAAAGAAAGAAGAGGGGTCGTGCCCAGTCCCAAACGTTCTTCAGTTCTGCCTTTCGGGAATCAGATGATGAGAGGGCCAAGGCTAGATGATCGTGTCATTCTCTATACGCCTGAAAAACCGTCGTATTCTATCTCTTTTTTTTTGCCTTCGTCCAGTGGAAGGTTGAATTAACCTAGGTTTGCAAAACTTATGTTGCAGGTGAGTCACCACTTCAACAGGAGATCGAACAAGGCTTCTTTCGGCTGCTGAGGATCGTGCCTGACTCCACTCACTACCTTTTAGCGTGAACGGATAAAGAAAGGCCATCAAAGAGCTCGGTACCAAACAGGCACAGCTAAGGAATCGTGCACTCAAAGGAACATGTCATCGAAGAGTTTCCAACATTCATTCTCAAGCGGGGAGCGAGTTCAAGACCAAAGAAAGTATAAGCATAATTATCCCTTTACTCAAGGATAGCAAGAAAAGAAGCGACTGTTGAGGACAGAGATAGTAGGCTCTCGTAATTGGGTTCGATTCCCGTTTGTCTAATTAGCGAGAGTGGATTATGAATCCGCCGTTCCCTTGCTAGTGGAGTCACCCGTTCCAGATCATGTCATGTGAACCCCCTAGTGGTCAATCTCCTCCTATCCCCAAACGCATCCAGTGGCCCTATTTGAGAAAGAAAAACCAACGTTAGTCATGTCAGATAGGCAAACATGATAAAGGATTCCATCGCCTAAACGGCTCTATTTGGGTACGTCCTTTAACGGCCGAGCCCGAACAGCAACGGGAGAGGAAGGCTCTATGTCCATGAGGTCTCGAGCTGCTTTTTAATCACCCCTTTCTGCTTATATAGTAGATCAATAGCTTGTGAACTCCTTGCTTTTTTGAAAGCATATCTATAAAACATTCCGATTCCAGAACTAGGCTGGGTCAAATACTATACTAAACGTTCGGCTAGGAATGAAGAAGCCGTAAAGCCCCTCGACACCTATAGAGGGAGATTTTAGCATCAAGAACGATATTGATGATCCAAAACTTTTTTATTTAAAGAAGCAGCAGCCGTGGTTCCTTCTCATTCTTCAGAGTCTGCTAATCGGAGAGCTCATATATATTCCCGATGAAGGGATTAAACCGGTCACCCTCTCTGAAAAAGATGTTAAATGTTTGCTTGTTTTTAAGCGCTGTTGGGCACAGTAGGAGTCGATCTTTGCAAATCGCCATAAAGTTGCTTGGAAGTTTCCATCTCCTCGATTCATCAAGCCCTATCTCCATTTAGATTAGAGCGAAGAAGTACCTATTGGTCAAGCCAGCTCCCCTTTATCTATCTTCCCCAATTTTGCAGGCAGGATCGAAGGGGGTCGTTCCCTTCTCCTTATGAGATCTTTCAGAATATCTCCTACATATAGTACCATATGAGTGACCATTGGGATGATCGTCCCGTAGAACCGATTCCCCTTCGCAGCCTCCGTGGGCGCCCGATCAAATCACCTGCTAGACTGGCCTCCAAGCTCGATCTCTATGTAGCTATGAGAGACTTTCCATCCGCCCGTCTACATTTCCGAAAGGTAAGGCCAGGTTAAGAAAGAGAGTAATACCTACGTTTCGGATACGCCTAACCCAACCACATGAATAAACTAGGGCACAGGAACCCAACAATTGGTTGATCGCTCTCCCGCTTCTGCGAGGTTTATAGAACAAAATAACCCTTCCACTTATCTATTTCCAAATCTATGCTTACGATTTGAATAGCCGAACCTTCCATTCCAAAGAAAAGAGTAGATAGGTGCGGATAAATAAGGCAGATAGGGAAAGGGCTTTCTATTTATATAAGAAGCCTGTTGTTTGGCCTGGCTCTTATAGTAGTACTAATGGGCGCACTTTAGAACAAGATCAAAGTAGGCTTCCCTCATTCTATCTAATTAATACGGAATGCCCCCTCTTTCTTATAGGAAAGACTTTCTTCAATAACTTGAATGCTGCAAATTCCGCCTTTCTTTGTATTTCGTATACCAACCTCCGGGGATTGATGGGTTTTGCAATAAGGCAGCCAGGTGCATAATTGGGCCCATTCGGCATGCGCTCTTAGAGAAAGAAGCCTCGGAAAAAATGCAGAAGGAGAATCCCGTGGTAATAAAGGCTAGCAATTTTCATTCTTCATTCTATAGTGTGGTGTGGCCCGCCCTAGGAATTCGACCACGCACTGTGAGTTGGGTGAGCGGTGGGTCTCAGTACCATGGCTTTTAATGGCCTTCGATGCTTGTTCATTTCTTGGGAAGAAGCCCTAACCGGATAAGAGGGAATGTATCCCACGTATAGATAGAAGAGAAGGGTCGGTCCCTATCTTTTTTGTTAATATAAAGGTGCAGGTGCCCCAATGTCTCTAATATGGGATTTGGCTGGATCTACACGATACCCATAACCAAAATAGGGCTCCAAGCCGGGCTGCTTCATTCAAGTCTAGGGTCGGGCATTGATGGGTTCCATATTTCTCTTCGACACGGACCAAGACGGGAAAGAAGCTACCAATCTGAAAGACCCAGTGAGCACCTCAGTCAAACAAGATCGATCGTTGCCCCCCTTTCCTTACTGTATTTGTAGTTGAGTAAGGAGTTTAAGCTTCTAGTTTTCACTAGTATGCGAAATGTATGGTTGATAGGGCTCTTACCTCCTCAATGTTTATAAAATAATCCTACCTGAAGGAGAGTGCATCGAAGTGCCTCCTGGCAAGAGGGAGGAGCGTAACGTCTACTAGTTGGCTGTAGTTCCTGTAATCCAATATTGCTTCTATCGAAGAGCTGAGGAGATAGATCAAAGAGTAGCGAGGACTCTTTTGACAGACATCCTTAGCAGCGTATTCCTTCAGTCCAATGAGGATAAAGAGTGAGAAGTCTTAGCCTCCATCTTTGAACCTGGTGTCTCAACATCTGCAACCAATTATCCTAAAGGAGTCAATGGGATGCCCTTCTTTGAGGCTATTGTTTTCCTCACCCCCTTCTTTCTTCCGGGGAGAAGCCCATCTGAGAGTGCCTCAACCAAGGCAACTTTCCGCTGCTGCTGTTAGTGCTTTTAATAGTGTGATTTGTTCTCTGAGTGATTGCCCTTAGGTACTTCCGCCTGGAAGCTCTCTCAGGCTTCTTGCTTTCCCTATTGATGTTCACCTACAATTCTTTCAGAACCTTCTTTCGGAGCCCAACTACGGTTACTACGATGGAAGTTCAATCCCTCGGTGAGTTAGTTCGTAAAGACTCATAAATCCATCAAGCGAAGCGAAGGCGCAGATGGAAGACCGTGTACGTGTAGCTAGACAATTACTGGTAATAGAATCTCTTTCCTGCTATTAGGATGTAGCTTCATTTCCTTCCTGTGCGCATTTGTGCATAAGGACTAACGAACAAGCAATGGATTGAGTAAAGCCGTTGTGCGTTAGACTAATTAATGGCAGCCCTTTGATTGCAGCAGTAGTTTTCTTGCTGGATTCGCATCTCCAGACGTGAATATGCCCGTGTTCCTTCCCCTTCTTCTTGATCAAGGAATTTCATAAGGCTAGCCCTCCCATTTAGGCATGTTAATTAAGTTTAGTACCTCCTTCAGTCTTGCATCAAGTTTAGCTCTTGATGTATTATGCGATCAATGGCTTAGGGGCGGAATTTGCTCTGACTTCCACCTACAGCGTATCATGATCACATTGTCAGTCAGTTTCTATCCTCCACAATAGCAAAAGTAGCTAATTGCATAGTATGAAAGTTCGGGTAGACCCTTTCCTTTTGACTATTCTGTATGGCTCTGGATATACTACTTTATATGTTTAATTCCATTTATCTAAAGTAAGGGCACTAATGAGAGCCCTTCTCTCTCCTAGTCACTCCACTCATCCATCTTAACATTATTATCATTTCCGATGTAGAGCTTTCTTCATAATGAGCTTGCTTAATTGGCTCATCTCTTATTCACATCTTGGCCTTGTCTCACCCAGGTTCATTCCTTCATCTTTTCTCTTACAATTTATACCTCAATACAAGACTCTTATTGATGACTGACTTCTATTACTTACTGGGTTCATTTGACTGGGGCTGGCATAGAGTAGAGCACCTATCTACTCAAGAGTCTCAGCACTACAAGAAAGATTGGTTCTGTCTTTCTTCTTGAAAGTCAAAGTGCATGTGTTTCCATTCCTTTCTTTGTTCTTTCTTGCTAAGGTAATAGATTAGTGGCGACTCTTTCGGTGGAGAGACTAGCTGTACCTACACCCGGGTCAATATGAGCAATGCAGTTCATCCAAGGAGAAAGGGAATTAGAATTATAGAGCTTGCTGTAGTAAAGGTATGTGCGTAATTCCAGTTGCCTATCTATCTCTTAACTTTCATTTTCTCTTAATCTTTCCCTCGACGTAGTTTTCTAGGACAGGGCTACTTGCTTGCCTGCTTCCTCGTATTTCCACTCAGTCAGAGCCAAGCGATGCTAGCTACGTTTTAGTTTGTATTTATTAAGTCAATCATTCCCGGCTTGCAGCTTTGGCTTTCTGTTTTGTCGAGAGAGTGACTTGCTTGTGATTGCAGGAGCATCGATCTTTGCTTAGGAAAAATAAAACGTCTCAACACCTCTTCCCGCAACGGCCTATTATACTGACTTATGACTAAACAAGTCCGAGCACATTTGATATGGCTAAGGCCTATGATAGAGTGGACTCTGACCCCGGTAAAAGCTTTTCTGGGTGACACCCTTAATAGATAGATAGTAGGGGCGCGGTGGACTAGCGAACGAGAGCTTACTGGAAGGTCACTCTATCTTCTCTGGGGTAGAGGCAATGTTCAGTGCACTTTCGAAGACATCCGAGTTTGAGGTGAGGAGAGATGATGGTACGGATGAGAAGGGCAGCACGAGAACGAGCTTTCTTTCTAGCGGGAAGCGGCCCCCTTTCCATTGAGAGTCCTCCTAAGCCGATGGGCTTTACCTGAAAATAAGGTATCGAGACCTACTGACATAGATTAAGCAGCTACTAGATCCCCCGTCTTGTCGAAGAATCAAATACTTCGTTCTCATCGATTGGGATTGACTGTCTTCTTTACTTCGACAGATGTGGTCAACCCCAGCTTGCTTATCTACGGCTGCCATATTCCGTGTAACTTAATGAATTTGATCCAATCCAATAAGCTACGAAACTAATTAGACAATGGGTGATGCAATTGCGAATCCTTCTCAATATAAATTATATATGAATTGGTCCGGTCAAGTAAAGAAATTAAATGCTCCAGTCAAGCGGGAAAGGGAATGCTTTAGTTAAGGAAAGCTTCTACGCCCGAAAAGCATTCTTCATCGACAGTGGAGTGGGCACAAGTCTAGTCAGCGAAGGAGAAGGGGAGGAACGCGACAAAGCAGATCTGGACTTTAGTTCAGAAGTTCCGTCGATGTAGGCGGCGAAGAGCAAGAAAGAAGACACATTTCTAATAAAATACGTAATTAGAAAGGTGAAGCCGCTAAAGGGGTGTGAAAAGGAATGAGAGATGTTAGGCGGGGCGAGAAAGAGTCTCAAGTACGGTTTCGGAAAGCGAGTACGAGAAAGAAAATCTCCATTTCTACAGCAAGGAGAGAATAAGCCCTGATCTTCCATTTCATAAGAAAGGATCAATGCAAGTCGTAGTTCGTTCCATAAGCATTGGAGTCGTGCCTGAATCCTTTGAAAAGCTTCTATCCGACAGGAGAAAGATTGTGTTCTAGCTGGCTTCTATCCGACAGTACCCGCCTGTGGTCTACTCAAAGGTTGCCCGAGGATAGTTAGATTGATTCAAAGCTTGCAAGGGACTAAAGATCTATTTCAGAAGGGAATGGGATAGGCCAGGCGGAAATACAGAATTAGAATATCCGGAAGTGGGGGTTGAACAGATGGGTCAGATGGCATTGAAAGAGGATGGGCTTTCTCGAAGGCTCGGGAGCAATTGAATATTCATGTGCTCAAGAAGCAGTCTTTTAGGCCGCTTGGAATCTCAGTCAAGCATATTCGCAATCCTTGGGCAAAGAGGTAGTTGACTACTCGACCAAAGAAAGACCGTCAAATGGGGCTTATATACGCAACCCACCTTCTCATCTCTCATTCCTTTTCTGACCTACGGCACTGAACGTCAACCCCTCTGATAGAAAGTCAATGAGCGCGGTGCAACAAAGCTTCTAGTTTCGGTATCTCTCCCGTGGGTATACCCTTCAATAGTGAGTATCTCTCTCGTGAAGTAAGAATTTATAATATGAGCTGAATCCACTACTGGAAAGGCTGGAGGGCGAAGACGAAGTAGGGTTGAGTCTCAGGAAGCGTTTAGGCCGGGTTCGCAGCATTCTTCAAAGACAGGTACAGTAGCAACTTCAATCTCAGGGGAATAAAATGGATAATCAAACTGCTAAGGTGAGTTTACTCTCCCTTTAGAAGATGGAAGTTTACTTACAAAGAAAAAGGGAAGCGTTGGTATAATATTATTTTTAAGTCTCAGTTCTTTCTTTAGTAAGGGAATTAGCTTGTTGCTCCAGGGAAGGATCTATGTAATAAGAGTTTAATAAGGATTCTTCTAAGCGCTGGAGTCCGAAGGGTCCGAAGGAGTGGTATCAAGCCTGCTCGTAGCTCACCCGTAACCCGTAAAGTAGGCAATATGTAATATTGTAGTAGGAGCCTCTTACTCCATCCGAAGAGGAGAATCTCTATTAAGCTTTCTTTTTCTTCTCAGCCCAAGTGAAAAGACAGCTCGCTCAGTCGAACCGAACTTCGAATCCAATAAATCCAATGTATCATAGAAGGATAACCTGTGAGTTAGGGATGATGTAATTAAGAAGGATAAGCTGTGAGCTAGGGTAATATGGAATATTACAACGGTTCAGCAAAGACAGGTTAGAATGGTAATATAGATAGGTAGTTTGCTCACGAGCTGCAATCAATAGAAAGGGATCCACCCGAAAGAAGAGGATCGGATCCACCTGAAGTAGTCAAGTCCCAATCAATGGAAGAAGTGGACTCTCTCCGACCTGCGAGCCATGAAACAGAATCGATTGAATACGTGGGAGTTCAGAAGTGGAAATCCATTAGTGGCATGAGAAGAAGTAGGGACGGGACTGAGGGAAGTCATTCCAGGCAAGAGAGCCAATCAGGGAAATCCTCCCGGTAGAAGCGAATAGACAGAAGTAGGAAAGAAATTAGGAAAATCTCTTAAGAAAGATCAGAAGGCGAGATAGCAGTGTTCATTCAGGCAGGGGTTTCTACGAAAGACCCGATTGCTGACTCTTCTAGTGTTCACCACGGGGATTGAACAGAAGGGGAAGAGGAGATTTGACCCTGTGCCGATGCCATTATCCCAGTTACTTCCTCAACTCATTGCAACAAACCTGGTCACTACGGTTCCTCCAAAACCTGTAACTGATCCCCCTCCAAAAGGATTTGATCCCAATGCCCGCTGTGATTATAACATGGGAAGCCCAGGACACTGGACTGACAGATGCTTCAGATTGAGGCATAAGGTCCAGGACCTCCTCGATCAAGAGCTCCTGAATTTCGAGACTGACCAAGGAAGCAAACCAAATGGGAATAGCAATGACATCGGACTCTCCAGCAACAAGATCAGTAGCAAAGGCAGAATATTAGATCCTTCTCAGCTCATCACACCGCCAGGAACCCGAGTTCGGCTCAAGATCAAAGAAGGGGAGGATTTACCAGAGGTTGCTATGATAGCCTCAACAGGAGGAAAGCCAGCAGAAGAAGCTCTAGTAAACAAACCCAGTGGCCGGAAACATAGAGCAGATAAAAGTACAGATGAAGGAAATGATGCTCCTTATGAACACTTTAGTAGCAGCACAGGGCACCCCAGGAACTCAGTTCATTACTCCAATGCTACAACAGTCAGTACTCACAGGTACCATTCCGACATCTCGGAATACAGTCAATACCTCTCCAGTGGGGAAGAAACCTAGAAAGATTTATCTTCATCCAGAACGAGCAGTGCATATAAAAGGGAATTGCAATCAGGAAGCCACTCGACTAAATCCCGCATCTCCTTCAGGGAGCCAACGGGAAGGGTCCACTAAACTGTTAGGAAAAAGCAAGAAGTTCAAAAATGATTCTCCTCATGTCACCACTAGGGTTGCTCCCGGAATTTCCCTTCACTATATCACCAAGTTCGGTTGCACTCGAAGGGCCGGATTTCTGCTCGTTAGCGCTTTACTAATAGAATATATAGGGCTTTTCTCGCTTGTTTAGTAAAGTCGCTTCGTTCCATTTCCTTAACGGACCTACGGACTAGCTAAGGTTTACTTACATAGTTGTTCTTTCTTTTCGCAATTTCAAGTTAAAGCTAGCGTTTTTCAGCTTGCTGTTTGCTTTGGTCTAGTAGCTTTCTTCCTTTGCTTTTGAATGAAATCAGCAGTAAGAGTAAGTAAGTGTTCTCTTTCTTTCCTCTGCTTATTCCGCCCGCTCGACCAAATAGTAAAATGCCCGGTTAGAATATGTGGGGAAGAAGCTCCTAGCATATTTCAGGATGACTTTCGTTTCATATTCCAGTCTTGCAATAGGATTGAAAGGCTATGAATGTCGAATGGTCCCATAGGCGCTTTCGCCCGCCCCGCAGTAAGGCGTGGGCGCGTTGGAACGATCCCGCTTTGAAAGCTCAACCTCGGGAGAATCCGTTTCGCCGGTCCAGTGACTTGGCATACAAAGGCGAGTAGGGTTCTCCTCCATGTGGTGCACTCCCGCTTCTTCATACCCCGAATAAGTTTGAGCTGCTCCAAGGGACAGCTTTTTGCTGCCGGATGAAGGTCTTACGTCGGCTAAGAAGACGGAAAATTCCATCTCTTTTGCGGTCCTGGAGATCGGGGAGATAAGAGTTCGCCCTCCCTATTTTGAGTGGGTGCTCGCAAGGTCAAAGTCAAAAATTCTATTCTTTCAGGGTAGTGGGGAATAAATAGTTTAAGTGATTCACACCTCGAAGTAGAGTGTGTAAATACCGGATGCATAGGTTGAGTCATTCGCTAAACAACTATTTTGTTGGGCGATCAATCAGGTGCTCGCTCCTACCCAACCGGACTAATGAATGCCAACTGGAAGAACTCACTTTCCTATCGTTCAGTAGGAGATCCCTTCTTGTGGCTTGAAAATGATTACCTGTTGCTAATGGGGAGAGATCTTTCATTAGGGTTTGATGCTCCTCAATGGAGATCCCCAGAATAATAGTAATAGCTTGCTTGTGGAACCCTTTGTTTGGTACTTTAATGGGGGTATTCTTGTACAGCTTGGCCCTTTCCCTGGCGCACTGCCATCGAATCTACGAGTCCTCCTCAAGGATAGAATTCCTTGCGAATTAGAGGTTTCAACTTCTTCCGTGACAACCCAGAAATGTCATGGTTCCTCATATATGCATTCCATCAAGTTAGTGCATAATTTGACGATTTCGATTTTCTTTCTCCGATCCAGTTCGTTCTGTCTTCTTTCCGACGTATCACCCGGGAGTTCAAACGAGGCCTCAACGTAGATGCTGGATGGTAACTTCTATTCTTGTTTACCTGGCTTATTTTAATTTGTATTTGTATCCCTAACTAATAACCAAAGTAATTCCACAAGAACATGAATTACTGTTTCTATGTTGTATGACTGGATGTGCATTTACCTACTGACTCCATCAAAGAGTTATTTCCAAGTTTCAAGCATATGGATGTGGAAAACGGGGCCAATGAGGTTGAAAATCTGGAATATGTGCCATTGGTATGGTTTTTTATACGCTCTACTTCCCTATGGTCTGTTATCGACTGAAGTCCCTTTTATTTATTTATTTTTATTCGTATTGTATAGTTGTCGGTCCCTTCCTTACGTCCCGATTCCCGTACCGAAGCAATTCCTGAAGAGGAGTTCCCTGTGTCAGTGTTGTTCAAAGTTTCCCTTTCTTTCCCTTCAGTCTAAGTAAGGAGTTGTTCAACTCTATTCCTTCAATGGATAAAAGCTGTAGGTGCAAAAGCAAGTTCTACTCCCTTTTTTTATTTATTAGGTTGTTTCTTATTCTCGGTCCTTAGCCTTCCGGCTTCAGTACCGTTCCAGTGGATGTAGAAGCAAGTAAGCTCTTAATTCCTTGTATGATTGAGTTTATTAGGTTCCTTTCTTTCCTGTAAGTTTACTAAGGCTGGTTCTCTTCTAGATTGAATATTGATTTAAACTTGCCTATGGCTTTATAAAAAAAGCGTAGTTTAGGTGCGGTTGTATCCGTACCCCTGTAATAAGCACCTTACGAGCGTCCCGGGCCAATGAGGGAGAAAGTCGACGGGTCCCCTGCATCATCAGATGAGGGACACGCTTTCTCCGCTGACCTAAATATGTTACAGGCTTAAGAAGGGATGGAGCTAACGAGAGGTTTGTAGGCCCCGAGCGACGTACGCTAAGGTAGTCAGCATCTGGGCCGATCGGTAGAACAACCCTCGTAGTATAGCGATAGACCGATGCTAGAGTTCCTTCTTTTTGTTTCGAGGTACCTTCCTTTTCAGTCTCTCGTTTATTGCCCTTCAGGCTAAGTAAAGAATTTAATCATTCTTTCTCTAAATAAGTTTTTTGCTCTTTCGAGCTTTCGATTCATCTGGTAACTCTTGTACCCAATACAATAGGTCCTAGACATTATTCCATCCAGGGATAAGCCCTGTAGGCATAGAAGCGAAAGATGATAGGAGATAATCTAGTCGTCCTTTGAAGCTAAAGCTCCCCTTGCCCTTCAGGTTCCCTAAGTCATTAGCTGAAGAAGTCCCGTCAATGGATAAGAGCAGGTAAAGCCACGAGCAAGCTTTATCTAAATCTGCTAACTCCTAGCTTTTGTTCCTAGCCATTATTGCCTCCAGGGAAAAGACCTATAGTCACATAAGCGAAAGATTCTTTCCTCTCATCTAGTGGAACGGGGCCTTAACCTGTTATTATTCTTGAATGGACTGATTTCGGAGGGAATGCTTCAGAGCTAAGAATAATTTGTAAGGGATCGGGCAGATGAAACACTACTTCTTTGGGATCGGAGATCGCCTTGTTACCCCCCTCGATCGGTCGGGAAGGAGACTTGGACCGCTACTTACTTAGAATGAAGGGAAAGGAGGGAGACTGAAAAAGACGGGAGGCCCGTATCTCATTCTTATGATTGGTCGCTTCGCTAAGAATGACTTAGGGTCTAAGTCTGGGTAACATCCCCTATCTAATAGAAGAAGTTAAGAGTGAAACGCTACGTGCCCTTACCTCTTCTTATACAGAAAAAGGAAGATTCGATAGGACCAAAAAGGCCTAAGTTCGCTTCGATTCGATAGGCCGCATGTAAAACAAAAAAACCTACCATGAGCCAGACCACCAAGATGCTTCAAGCCGGGTGCTTTTTAGCCACCAACAGCTTGTGTTTCCGTTCCCTGGATGAGATCAAGGATTCTTTCCATCGGATTAGTAACAGTCCGTTCTCCAAAGGACTCACTCAAAAGGGCAAAAGCATGACTTCCTTAAGGATAGAGACCAGGGGGGAATTAAGGTCAGTTGCTTCGAGTTCAAATAGCAACTTCCTGTTTTGATATCTAGAATCTCATTCAATCAAAGTCCTCAAATCGAAAGGAAGTAGTCCCTTCGTGAGCTTTCAGTGCGTAAAGGTTAGTTCAAAGCACGAAAGCACACCTCCCTCACTTCGTACTTCGTGGGCAGGGGAGGTAAACTATCTTTACTAACCCCGGGTTCCGTTAGAGTTTAATACTTGCTCATGCGTGGACTGTTCTTTTCCCTGAGGAGGACTGCTTACAGAGTTAGATGAATAGTAAGGCTTATGCCGAAGTGCACCGACTCCTTTCTTCACTCGAAAAGGGGGAGACCCGTTCTCTAAGTCAGTGGCCGGCTTCGATACTGCTTTCTTTACCTTCCCCGGGCTAGGAAGTCTATTCCCAGCTGTTCTGCCAGATTCTATAAACCTGGGATTTTTCATTAAACATCAATTTCCCTTCATAAGCCTACGATCTAAAGTTTGATTTTGCATGCGCATATAGATGAAAAATCTGTGATTGGGATTTCCCTTCATACGACGGAGATGCAAAGTGAAAAAGTTCATTTCATATAGCTGTGAAATCAGTGAATTTCTTTTTAGCCCTTTGTTTAAGATTGGTAGCAGTCCCTTTTTAGCACCACCTTTCCTTTTCTTCTCTTTCAGCAGCCTCCAATCGTAGGCCAGCTGAAGACCGAATAAAGCAGTTCAAGCCCGCTTCTGATCTCAACAATGACATCTCAACGATTGCAATCCGTAGGCTAAGAGGAACGAACCTGAAACCTTCACTTCAGGAGAAACAGAGTCTCGCGGGGAAGCTGAGATGGCCGTGGGGGGGTCCGTAGCTCATGTTCAAGCAGGGGTTTCTACGCCCGCCCAGGAATACAGATAAGGAAGTGCAGCCGAAGGTAATGCAATTGTGGAATTCCGTTCAAATAGAAAGCGCCAGTTCAAGGTCAGTCGTGAGCTGTAGGCCGTTTTCAGATAGTAGCGAACCAGAAGAAATTCCCGTAGTTGAATAGGGGGGACGTTGTAAACTTTCCAGCAGATAGTATGGAATACTCTTATCAAAACGAGCACTATACTCTTTCTTAGTTTAGGACAGAAACATACTCAAGGAACGCAAAGCTAACCCTAAATATTTCATATTACCTCAGCTCAAAGGTTGTTTACTCGGATCTTTCTTATCAAAGCGAGGGATTCGTTTCAGGCGAAATCCAATCAGAAGCTATTTCCGCTCTACCATTAATTGAAGCTATTTCCGCACCCCTGTCCGGTGGTTTGAGAAAGAAAGTCGAGACGAAAGAGAGTTATGGCATTTCTAGGATTAGAATACGGTCCTATTGATTCAATCTTTATGCTTGGCACGGAACTCTTGTTTCGAGTGAAAGGGAGGCCCGCACCGCATTCACAGGTAAATTTCCGGGCGGGGTGTGGAAAGCACTATAAGTTAGTTGACTTCTCGACCAAGATGGAGAAAGTTTATAGGTAGCTCACCAGTAGCAAAGCGCTTTCTCGCAGGTAGTATGAAATAAGAAAGTTGCTCACGAGCCTAATATAGATATAGATAGCAAGTTCAGTAGGGAAATAAAGTTCAACTAGAGTAGCTCAGTGGGAAAAGAAACCCTGGAATTCAGTTCAAATCGAAAGGGGAGTTCCCTTACTACTAAAAGAAAGTGGGCATAATATTCTTCTTCTCTTCTGCTTTCAGCTTCGCTTCTCTTTCGCTTTCGGCCACTCCTGCTTTTCGTGTTCACCGCCATCACCATTACCGGCGTCCTTCTTTTGGGCATAAAAAGCTGCTTTCTTAGTATAAAGAGCACCCCCAACCATTCTTTCTGTTCTCTCTTGTGAACTTTCTTCGCTTCTTGTCGAGTTTTCTTTCTTCTTTCTTTTGCCTTTTCTTTTCTGGTTTCGAGGATAGATAAGCTAGGACAGACGAGAATGTATTAGATCTTCTTCCACTTTTCCCTGTCTTATCCGGGGGACAAAGGGCTTTCTTTCCCTCTTTCGAGAGATTAAATTAACCGAGATTCAGAAGGTGAAATACTTTACTTCATCAGTTCCAGGCGTCGGCTTGAAAATGAAAGTGCTAGCTCTCCCTTTTTCTACCCTTCCTTCTTCTTCTTCAAGCTCAAGATAGGGCACCTATTCATCAAGCCCTCTTTATCCGGATCTGGCATTCCTGGGATACATAGTCTGAGCCCCAATCTCATCCCTTTACCCCCTTTATTGAAATTGGGTTTAGCCAATAACTATCCGGCCCTTCCCTCTGATCCCTTGCCTCGGGTGGATTGAGCGACTGACCGACTGATTGACCGAACTTCCTGCCTGCCCGCTGCCCTAACTTCCTTGTAGTAAGAGCATGACCGGGTATTGAGGAATTAGTTGCAAGAAGAATTCAATCAAGAAATGCTGCTACTAAAGTCCTAACATTGGGGCATAGCGTTTTGACTATTTCCTTCCTTACTTGTCGGCGTAACGACTGAACTTTTATTGGGATGCCTTACGACTGTTCTGGATCTATTACCTGCATGACAGGAATATGAAATAGACATTCAATCAACGGGAAGTTTCTGACTACCGTAGTTTATTGGCTCTTAGGTCGGTGAAACTGTCCCTATAGCTAAAAAGTCAAGCCGAGTTCGCGTTCGAGTTCTCTTTTTGTAGACCGGATGGGACCTATAAAACTCTCAACGTTCGTACCTGCAGCTAACAAGTCAGAAGTGTCCCCGGAATCCGAGTTAGCTGTTCTAGTTCAGGACAGGACAGTATGGGACCTCTTGCTTAGGGCTTTGGAAGCGAGCAACCGCAGAAGTAGATCGGAAGTTTCCTGTTTGACAAAGGTAGCATTAGCTAAGTATAAGTAAACAGATCGGGTGTAGCGATAGAGCGGTTTCGTTTACGATTCTATTCAAACAGGCTATTGCGCCTAAGTCAATCCCTCGTATCGGCCGGCTGTCTTATGACGGGAGACGCAACAAGTAGGTGCGAAGCCTTTAAACAAACAAGCTTTCTTCGTTCGCACCTTTTAGCCTCTGTTACAGAAGTGGAAGGATTCGTTGGTAGTTTGCTCTCTTGCTAGAGTAGATATACGCGGATTCGGGTTGCCTAAGTAGAAGGCATGGAACTAGTGATTCCCTTGCGATCTTGTCTTCCTACTATAGAAGGATCAGCGCACGGATCAGGCTGTCTGACTCGCGGAAATAGGCTAATGCTATGCCTAAAAGTAAGCATTGGATGAATGCCCGGGCATTGAGAAGGAAGTCCGCTTTTCTCCATCCTCTATTACAGCATAGTTGGAATTGGATATTTGTAGATCGGATCTTTTCTGGTTCTTGAATACGGCAGGGCCCTTGACTAGGAATTCCGACAGCACCGGTTATGCGGCCTCTTAGTCAATTTGTGATGAATTCTCTTCCTATTCGTTCGCACCCGAGAGAGAGTAGCTTCCTTTCGAGCTGGGTAATCAAAAAAAGTCGAAAGAAAAAAGAGTGGTTATTCCGACATGCCGACAGTGCCATGAGCTTCTTCTTCTTCACTCGGAGTGCTTTCTGAAAGAAGATGCCCTTCCTAAACCAAGACCGGATAAAAGAAGAGCTGCAACTGCAGGGGATTCACTAGCAAAGGTAGCAGGAGTCGATAAATTGGACAATCGGGTAAGCAATTTCATTTGTAAATATCCACCCGGTTGGTATTATTGGGGGGACTCTTAGACACGGTAAGACTATTATGAACTTCAAGCCCTAGTACTTTGACTCTTAGACACCCGCTTGCCGTCTTTCCTGCTTTGCCATTTGACTTGTTTGCTGCAACTTATGGGGCTTACCCTGAGACTGCTCCCAGGGCTTAGGACTCCCGACCAAAAGAAGACTGGAACTTAATGGGCTTAGCTGCAGTTGGATGGCAGGAAGAAGTCTTTTTCTGCAACAGGTACTAGATCTTCCATTGCCTTACAGGAAACTGGCCCTACATTTACAGGGCTTACCAAAGGGGAACTCCAGGTGAAGACCTTATTAAGCACTCCAATTGGGCTTGCTTCCCAAAGATCCTTAGCTTTCTCCCAGGAGTGATACAATGGCAATAGGAGAAATCCCACTATTACGGGCTCTAGGTGGAAAACTTCTTACCCAGAGACTGGAAAACCCTTATGAAAGCCCTTTTTGTTCGCGAAAGAAATGAAACTTCTAAGAGTCCCGATATCCGCTATCAATAGCTTTAGGCACTCTAGATCCGATCCTCGTAATCTATTTTCTAGCGGGCGGCAAAAACACAAAAAAGGGATTTTCTCGACCAATAAAGAGAGGGATTTGAAGCGCGAGCCCTATCAACTCCTTTAGAAAAGAGGAATAGTTCCAGTGATCAGGAATTTGCCCTATCACCTTCGGTGCCTCCTTCTTTCAAACTCACTTTATCCAAAATCGGCTTTCTCATAGGCTTGCTCACTTAAGACATAGTACAGAATAGGGCTTCCTCTTTATCCTGCCTTACAAGGTTAGACCCTTACTACCCTCTAACCCTTAGACAATGGATCGACATGAGAGGGATTAGGAATAGAAGGACCTAGCACTATCATAGGAGTCAGTTTTCTCTCAATGTAAGAACTCTCACTAGAGAGGCTTGCTTACCTTATGACTTCAACTGGAAGGGCAGCGGGAAAGCTACTCCAAGTAAACTGACTAGCCTACGCTAAAGAACCTCTTCGCTTTGCTTTGTTCGAGTCACTTCGTCCCTCTAAACAAGGGAATTTGAAAGCTTTCGTGTGAAGAGTAAAGGTCAAGCTAGAAAGCCAGGTTCTTTCACCAATCCATCGAGTGTAATTCCGGAGTTCTGCATTAAAGTAGAAGCTAGCAAAGCAAGCCAGGGAAGCTAATTGCGACAGTTAAGCTCTTTCAAGTTTGTAATCTTTTGAAAGCTATCCTGTTACAGATCCTGTTAGCAAGCCATTTTCTTTTTAGCCTGTTTCAGGCTGTTTCTGGATAAGCCATGGAAGACTCTGGAGTTTCAGTGTCCGTAACAGTTTTTCCTCCTGCCATGGGGAGTTCCCCACCAGTCCCTCATCTAGTAGCCTTCGTATCTGTCGCCTGTCCTAAAGTCCTAAGGTCTTCACCTGTTCTTTGCCAAAAAGTGAGTTTAAGTTCTAAGCCCATCTTTAGTTGGAGTTCTCCTGCAGCCCTTGGGAATGACCTTAATCGAGAGGGAATTTCCTTTGGCTGTCGGTCCAGTTCCAGTATCAATATTCCAGTCTAAATAAATAGGGGCAGCCTTCTAGGATGATTACCAAGAAGCCGTCTTTCTAGTATGATCGCAGAGCTAGAGTCGGCTCCCCAATTCATTTCTGGGGAAGGGGCCCTCCCTACATGCATAATCTATCCGGTCTCACGTGCCGGGACCTCCTTATGAAGCATGCTTATCAGAGAGGGAGAGGGAGTTTACTTGCTCGACCAGAGGGAGAGGGAGCATTTCTAGGCAAGTTTCCGGCCAGCCAATGAGAGTTTGCTTAGGAAAACAGGTAAGAGATTGAAAGGCGTATTTCAAGCAAACCTGTTAGCGATGTACTTCTAATTAGATCAGTTAAGCCATCCGTAAAGGTCAAGCCCTGTCACTCGACTTGGGATAAGAATTCTTTTTCTCAAATCTTCTTATTCTCCTGGCCAGTTCCTCTCCGCGAACTATTAGATCTATCTTAGCTTTTTTATGAGAATACTATCGAGTTACGAAGTAACGTAAGAGCGATTAAGCGTAAGAGCGTAGTTTACGTAGCGTAAGAGCTTTTTCAAAGAAAAAGCGATAGCTAGAGCGAGCGGAATACTTGAAGCGAGTATATAAAGAACTAGAGTAGAAAAAGCGACTAGTTGGAGAGAGGGGAAGAGCTTCACTCAATCCCTGCCTTTGCATCTTTCTTCTCTGAGCCCGGTATCAAAATGCTTTACTATCTCCCCGAATGAGACAGATTTCCTCTCTCTGCTCTGGAATCAGGAAGGAGAATGCCACTATGGGAAAATAGAATGAGCATGCGTCGGCCTATGCTCAGGGTCACTCTTTTCATAATCTTTCTAAAGTCAAGTCACATCTTTTTGAACTTGATTGAATTCCGGGCGTCGGAGATACACTAAAAAGAAAAAGAAATGAGCTAGATTCGCCACCGGTTAAGGAAAAGAAGAATGATGAGATCGGGTAGCCCGCTTGATTGAGTACTTAGGTCAGACTAGGTTTTGGACTTTCTAACTGAACAATTTCCTAAGGTGAACTATGCCGCCTATGCCCCCCCCCAACAAGAGTATTGGCGTCTAAGGGTTCTCAACAAGCGGTCAAGTTGGTAGGCGAAGATCGGCTATAATTGAAGTGATTGGCGGGGAGCAGCTGATAATCAAAGCGATTGCCTCCCCCAGCCTCTTCCGTTTTGCCATACAATCCAGAACTTTCTCTTTTATCCGTGGAGGAGAACCCCTTACAATGCCAGCCGCCACTCTCCCGCCGGTAGAGCCACTTGTCTTGCCATTGACCTTCCTCTCTTCATGGACAATAGTTGGACTGATGGCACCTGGGAGTTTGGATGCATCCACATTCCCCACAGTGTTGGCACTGATGACAGCTCCATTGCTCACTTCTCCAGTATTCATAAGGTTGCCAAATGGGTTTGAAGCTTCCCCAGCTCGAAGGCCCGTCCCTCCCTTTATTCCAGGATTAAAATCACGCCCATTTGGGCTTTCAACTCTTCAATCTCTTCCCTCAGACTCTCAGTCTTCCCATTGATACCAGGAATAACAGAGGAGAATGAAGCAACTCGTTCACCCCCGGCTACCATCGTCCAGAGCTCCACCATCTTTCCTTTCCTTCAGCCCAGAATACTCAACGTGGCTTGATTCAGGACCAGAAACCAGATCCTTTTCCATAAAGCTGCTAGCAGAACCTTCATTTCCATGAACCTTCCTCTGCTGCCACATCTCCCCTTTTAGCTTCTCACTACTCAGATCAGCGACAGCTGCAGCCTCCATGGCCGAATCTAACACCTGATGGATATCTAGCTGCCTTATCCGAAAGAAGAGCCCTAAAGACTTTGCGTTCCATTAAAGATGATAACGGCCACATGGTTAATGGGGAGACTAGCATCAAGGCTGCTGCATTTTATCATTTCCAAAAGATCTTGGGACAGATCAGATCTTGCAATGTAAACTGAAATTTTTAAAAAAGTACTCAAATAGGTAGGGTGACTTTTTTAACCAACTATTCCATTTTCCGATCCAAAGAGAAGAAAGAGAGAAGAAAGGAACGAAAAAGAAAATAGAAGTTGCTAACTCGAAATCAAATTCTGAAAGATTTCGTTGAAATGTTGAATCCACTTTTATTCTTTCTCTTTTCGAACTTATTATAATTTAAGAAATTCGAAAATTCAAAGAAGGGAAGGGTAGGGATTAGTCACTGATATTTGATTATATCTCTAATCGTCTTCACCCCTCCCATGTCAATAACTAAAACGAAAAAAAGGGGAATATCAACGCATCCGGAAAAAAACGATTGATCTCTATCAATAAACCTGCTAAAGACCCAAACCATAAAGTACTTACTACCGGTGCCACGGAGAGATATGTTTTTAGATCTCGCATTTTAAATCCTCCTTATTTATTGTAATTTGTAATACATATATGATCAGACATATATGTAATTAATGATCACTTGTATTTGTACGCGGAATGCCTAATTCAAATTGAAATGTACAACGATTCAGTAGCTATTCCTTTTCTTAAAAAAAAAAGAAAAAAGTCAAATGAAAAGGACTTTGCAGAACGATCTATAAAACAATTGATATGGTTTGAGTTTGATTCTTCAACTCAATTAGTAGTACTTCTAGAGTCCACTTCTACCCCGTACTACTAGTGAAAGAGAAAATGTAAAGACTACCATTAAAGCAGCCCAAGCGAGATTTACTATATCCATGTGAATTATGTCCTCTATCTCTATGAAGGAATTATTCCATTATTGTTCACTAATCATTATTATGTTCATTAAGAATAGTGGAATCCCTGGCGAAGAGTCAAAAGGGGATTCTAACCTGATGAAACAATCCAATAAACTCACAATTATAAAAGTTTCTTATATGATTTCTAGTAGAATCGGAAAACATTAAGCACAAGCAAAATACGTAGATACACCCCTGGAAGTTTCAAGGGAATGGTACTAACATGTAGTAATAATAAGACCTAGTCTTTTTTTTGTTGACCTTCATTTCATTAAGTAAAAAGTATCAAAATATAGAGTCAAGATAGATCACTATCTATCACATACCCCTAATTTCGCATTTTAGCTAATCCTTACGTTACGTCTCCTGCTTGTCTATGTGAAACAATCAGAAGATAGTCTATTACATTAAAGACAATTATCTTTTCATACGAATAAAGTATCTTTCGACCTTTCCGCAACTAATAATGAAATTCCTCGTTCGTCTATCCAAATTAATTGAAGACCCAGTTAATAAACACTACATTAATAACAGCTCTGTCATATCAAGATTTAACGATTCTTTTTCATTCAAAATTCACTAATATAATCTTTCCGTGAATGGAAGCCTAGACGCAAGGATTTACAGCATTTTCATTTTAGAGACTTTCTGCTTTTCCGATATATTATAGATAACAAAAAATGACATCAGAATAGAACAAGCCGATACCTGCCCGGAGGTTGCCCAATGGCGAGTGTAGCGAAGGTCACCTCCCATCCCGTGAAGGGGCATACGTCATAAGGGGGCGGGGGCTATAGTGGTAGCAGCGGTATCCCATTGGATTTAGTAGAGATTGAGTTGGTGTTCAGTGTACCTTAGTACAAGATTGAAAAGAATGCTTTTTCATTCCAAGTGCAAGTAAAAATCCCATGCTTTTCTTGGTTAACCGCCAAGCTACCCTCATTAAGTAAGACTGTTGGTCTTGCTAAAGAGAAGAGTCTTTAAGCTACCTAAACAAAGAAATAGCCTAAAGCGGAGCAAAAAAAAAGAAAGAATCTTTTCTATGAATCCACATATTCTTGGTTTTTTGTCAGACATGATCAGAGACATATTTACAATAGCCGGAGTTGGGTATATTCCTCTCGTAGTGTTACTGGGGGCAGGACGCCTGCGAAATTTAAATGAAGAGAATATGGCCGAAAGGCTGGGAGACCTTTGTTTTGACACTATAAAGGAACTCATTAAGGATAAGATAGAAGAGTTGCTCCAAATCTATTATAATCAGAATTTGCGGGTATTTTTGTACGAATTTCTTTTTAGCCCTAACAAGCTCTTTAAAAATGAGAAAAGGTTATCTCATATAGCTGACAAATGATAGATTTGGTTGAACTATCTAGAGTCCCGTTCTTCGGTTGATTTACTTGATTGGCCAGTCGAGCACAAACTCTTAAGAATGGTCGTGAGCGGGAGTCGAACCAGGGCAAAAGACAGACCCGGCGAATTACCTCTATTCCATCACGAGTAACGCGGTTCAGCCACTAAATCCATTCTATAAGGCCTAGTCCGCGGGCAGAATCGGATGCCTGCCGGGGGGCGGATCAGTCCTCATACAACCTCTCTTACAGATATTGAGTGAAGAGCCCCGCCTCACCACTCCCCTTCTGCTTTTCACAGAAGCCACCACAGGTGACTCGCCATGAAAAACGCCTGCCTTTCACGGCGTGAACGAAGTCCTGCTCTGCCCTACTTTGGCCTCTCTCTAGCAAAACACCGGCATTCAAGCCCAAGCCCAGGGAAACTTTAGCCGGCCGTTGCGAGACCAGGGAGCTTTAACAGTTGCTACTTAGACTATGTGCTCAGATTATGCTATTCTATTAGTAGCTTTCGGTCTCGATTCACCCTTGCCTCTACGGGATCAACTACTACTTCGCTTAGGCAAAAGATTGACTAAGTATGTATCTGTCTACATGTGCCTCCGTCTATGTTCCCCCTTCCCCGGAAAGGGGATCAGACGTATAGGACAAAAAAAAAGAAAGAAGAGAAAGAACCGGGAGTTGGCGCCTACATAACTGGTTGCTTGCTTACCAAGCCATCCTGGCAAACTCTTCCGCTTCCGGCAACTTTTCGTAATAAATATACAAGTAAAGCCCCGAGGAGAAGAACAACTTTCGCCCCGGAGAATGGTAATACTTACTACGTACATTCTCATTCTCAAGATTCAACGCTATTCCTTTCACACTGCCCTTCTTTTGAAGGAAAATTCTTTATCCTATTCTGCTAATTCTCTTCTTGTTGCACTATGTCCAAGCTTTTCGATAGCAGTGGAACAAAAGTAACCATCGGATTTAAAGAATGAACCTTCCTTCCAAGATGTATGTCGTCCGACCCAACCTCAGACTCTTTCTTCCCGACCTATTTTACTCTCTGGCCGCAGTTATTTAGGTGGTATCCCGAGATTGAAGAGATCGAATTACTCCCGGGAACACACGAAACAAAGATATGAACTAGGGAAATAGAAATGGAAAAGAGATGTTTCCATTTCATCAAAATCATAAGCTTTTTCTACATCCATATGATCTACTAAAGTAGATCGGTATTGCCCATATAATGAAAGCAGATCTTGGTCCACGGAGTCCCAAGAAGGTAAGAACTCCAACCTGTCCGATGCTTCTTCGGCCAAATACGATATACAAGTGGGACCTGCACTATGAGCAAGCTGTGCGAAAAACCGCTTCTTTTTTCCGGTTTCGCAACAACTTGGGCGAAATGGGGTTCTACCGGGAAACCATGGATTTTTTAGTTTTCGCCATTGGTTACTGGTCGAGCCACTGGAATGGAATGAGATAAGAATCTCTGGAGAGCTTTCCTCTCCACTTACTCGTAACAGGCTTTCCCTCTGTAGAAGACTTCTTCCTAATGGCATAATTGTCCTTCGTTCTTTCTAATTCATTCACTTCAAGGCTGGTTCTGAACGCCGCGTAACATCATCTTCAACCAATCTCCACCGTACGCCTAGGCTTCCAACGGAACGCCTTGCCGCCCCGAAGCTAAGCGC